TCGAATTTGGTCCATGAATCTAAGAAATAGTGAGAATTCTTGATCTCTCTCAATTCGAAGATCCAGGATTTGAATTGATGTCCTCTCATTGATTCCTCCTAAGGAATCCAATTCAATTGGAATTGGGTCATTCACAATGTACAATGACCCCCGCGAAGCATCCATGGCTGAATGGTTAAAGCGCCCAACTCATAATTGGCGAATTCGTAGGTTCAATTCCTGCTGGATGCAGGCCAACGGGAATATTCAATAAGTCTATTGGAATTGGCTCTGTATCAATGGAATCTCATCATCCATACATAACGAATTGGTATGGTATATTCATACCAACCATAACATATGAAGAGTAAGAACTAGAATTCTTATCGATACTGGAACTCGTGGGGAAGAAAGTGGATTTATGGATGGAATCAAATATGCAGTCTTTACAGAAAAGAGTATTCGGTTATTGGGGAACAATCAATATACTTCTAATGTCGAATCAGGATCAACTAGGACAGAAATAAAGCATTGGGTCGAACTCTTCTTTGGCGTCAAAGTAATAGCTATAAATAGTCATCGACTCCCGGGAAAGGGTAGAAGAATGGAACCTATTATGGGAAATGCATTACAGACGTATGATCATTACGCTTCAACCGGGTTATTCTATTCTACCTCTTATAGAGAAAAGAACTTCAGTCAAAAAAAAGGAGTAATCGGCCGTGACCCGTTCACTAAAAAAAAATCCTTTTGTAGATAATCATTTATTGGCAAAAATGGAGAAGCTCAACATGAGAGAGGAAAAAGAGATAATAGGAACTTGGTCCCGGGCATCTACCATTATACCCACAATGATCGGCAATACAATTGCCGTTCATAATGGAAAGGCACATATACCTATTTATATAACAGATCGTATGGTGGGTCACAAATTGGGAGAATTCGCACCTACTCTGACTTTCCGGGGACATGCGAGAAACGATACTCGATCTCTCCTTTAATAAAATAAAAAAATAAAAGTAGGTGCTCGTCGTTCATTGGTGGGAGGTGAACCTTATGTCAAAGTGGAGAAAGTGGAAGAAGACCTTGAAAAAGCAGAAGATGAAGAGGAGCTCGAGCACACAAGTACAAGCTTTAGCTCAACATGTATCTATGTCTGCTCACAAAGCACGAAGAGTCATTGATCAGATTCGTGGACATTCCTATGAGAAAACACTTATGTTACTGGAACTCATGCCTTATCGAGCATTTTATCCCATTTTTAAACTGGTTTATTCTGCAGCAGCAAATGCTAGTCACAATAAAAGTTTCAACGAAGCTGATTCAGTCATTAGTAAAGCCGAAGTCCATGGGGGTACTATCGTGAAAAAGTTCAAACCCCGGGCTAGAGGACGTAGTTATCCAATAGAAAGACTCGCTTGTCATATAATTATTGTATTGAAGGATAGATCTAAAAAGAAAACGGATCAGGATATATTTTTAGAAACAAAAAATGTATGGAGAGATCCTATAATAGAAAGATATATAGAGAAAGAAAGAGAGAGAGAAAAAAAAGATGGGTCAAAAAATAAATCCACTTGGTTTCCGACTTGGGGAAACCCAAAGTCATCGTTCCCTTTGGTTCGCACAACCAAAAAGTTATTACATAGGTCTCCAGGAAGATGAAAAAATACGGGATTGTATCAAGATATATTTACAAAAAAATATAAGAATATCCTCAAGTTTCGAAGGAATTGGAATTGCACATATAGAGATTCAAAAAAAAATGGACCTGATCCAGGTCATAATCTATATTGGATTCCAAAACTTGTTAATAGAAGGCCAAACACGAGGAATCAAAGAATTACAGATCAATGTACAAAAGGGGTTTCATTCTGTGAACCGAAGACTTAACATTGCTATTACAAGAGTTGCAAAACCTTATGGACAACCTAATATTCTTGCAGAATATATAGCTCTACAATTAAAGAATCGAGTTTCGTTTCGAAAGGCAATGAAAAAAGCTATTGAATTAACTGAAGAAGCAGACACAAAAGGAATTCAAGTGGAAATTGCAGGGCGTATCGACGGAAAAGAAATTGCACGTGTCGAATGGATCAGAGAAGGTAGGGTTCCCCTACAAACCATTCGAGCTAAAATTGATCATTGTTCCTATCCAGTTCAAACCGCCTATGGAATATTGGGCATCAAAATTTGGATATTTGTAGACGAGAAATAATGGTCCCTCCTTTGCTTGCCATTCTATTCCGCGATAGAACAAAAACTACAAACTATTCCTTTTCACTTCAATAAAAAAAAAAAATGAAAAATGAGCAATTCTAATTCTATAGGGTTGAATAAAAATTCGATTGACCATTTGGTAGAACTGCTATGCTTAGTGTGTGACTCGTTGGTTTTTTCTTTAGAGTTGGGATTCAAAAAAAAAAAAAAAACAGACCAGCCCCTAACTAATAACTATAAGAACTAGTAACCAACTCATTGCTTTGTATTATCGAGATCCAAGGAACCAGTCACTATATGATGTATCGATCATATAGTTGTAACAACTGAAATCTTTTTTTTTTCCATAAAGGAAAAGTCCATTTATGGCTTGGAAAGGGAAAGGAAAATAGAAGGATGTGGGTAAATGGAAGGGCGAGAGAAAGAGAGAAGGAGAATCTCCATGATATATGATTCCAATATGTATGGTCTATCAATCACATCATTATCATAAAAAGCAGTGTGATAAAGCATCAATACTGATTCGTCCATAATTAGTAATTAGATGAATAAGGTTCATAAGAAAAATACAAATAATAAAGAGCCTCGAGTCAATAGAGACTGAGGAGATTGGCTCGGGAACGAATTTAATTAGGAGCTCCATTGCATAGTTCAGGCCTAGCCATTAATGAAAAGCTATGGGAACGACGGAACCTGTGACTGCAGAAGATTCTATTAAAAACAAATCCTAATGATTCATTGGGTGGGATGGCGGAATCAACCAGGAACCAATTGATTTATTCTGATAGGTCATAGGTTCAACCTATAAATGAAGAAAGTAAGGAAAGAGTAAATATTCGCCCGCGAAACCATTATTGGATTGCAATATTTTGACGGATTCGGTAAAGGTCAAGAATTCATTTTCAAAAGAAAGGCATTATCCCATATAAATAGAAATATACGTCTAGCTATATATACAAGATAATATACAAGATATACGGATTCCTGTGTGACAGATTAAATATCAATAAATCCGTGTATTATTCATTAAATAAATACATGTGCATCTGTAATATTATTGAATCGTTTCATTCGCGAGGAGCTGGATGAGAAGAAACTCTCATGTCCGGTTCTGCAGTAGAGATGGTATTGAGAAAAAACCATCAACTAGAACCCCAAAAGAACCAGATTCCGTAAACAACATAGAGGAAGAATGAAGGGAATATCTTATCGAGGCAATCATATTTGTTTCGGTAAATACGCTCTTCAGGCACTTGAACCCGCTTGGATCACATCTAGACAAATAGAAGCAGGACGACGGGCAATGACACGGTATGCGCGCCGCGGTGGAAAAATATGGGTACGTATATTTCCCGACAAACCCGTTACAGTAAGACCTACCGAAACACGCATGGGTTCGGGGAAAGGATCTCCCGAATATTGGGTATCTGTCGTTAAACCAGGTCGAATACTTTATGAAATGGGCGGAATATCAGAAACTGTAGCCAGAGCAGCTATTTCAATAGCTGCGTCCAAAATGCCTATACGAACTCAATTCATTATCGCGTGATAGGTATTTGAAGGGTATTTGTGATGAAAAATACAATCGCAGATTTTTTGATTTCTGGGAAGACAATATTTCTCTCTTTTTCCTTTGCCCTTTGCATTGAAAGAGCAGATTCAAAAAATGATATGATTCAACCTCAGACCCATTTGAATGTAGCAGACAACAGCGGGGCTCGAGAATTGATGTGTATTCGAATCATAGGAGCTAGTAATCAGCGATATGCTCATATTGGTGACGTTATTGTTGCTGTAATCAAAGAAGCAGTGCCCAATATGCCTCTCGAAAGATCAGAAGTGATCAGAGCTGTAATTGTGCGTACATGTAAAGAACTCAAACGTGACAACGGTATGATAATACGATATGATGACAATGCTGCAGTTGTCATTGATCAAGAAGGAAATCCAAAAGGAACTCGAGTTTTTGGAGCGATCGCTCGGGAATTGAGACAGTTGAGTTTCACTAAAATAGTCTCATTAGCTCCTGAAGTCTTATAAATATATAAATACGAGTAGATGAGACCATAATAGAGTATGGAGTGTTCTGAAATAGATCACGTTAGTAGATTGTGTCTCACGCATATACCTTTAATAATTCATAAATAAATAAGAAAAATGAAAAAAAAAAAAAAAAGTGGAACATGTTGATTATATCAAAACTGTGAGGCACCAAGAATTCTAGTTCGTCATGGGTAGGGACACTATTGCCGATATAATAACTTCTATAAGAAATGCTAACATGGATAAAAAGGGAACGGTTCGAATAACATCTACTAATATCACCGAAAACATTGTTAAAATACTTCTACGAGAAGGGTTTATTGAAAACGTTAGGAAACATCGGGAAAACAACAAATATTTTTTGGTTTCAACCCTGCGACATAGAAGGAATAGGAAGGGAACATATCGAAATATTTTAAAGCGTATCAGTCGACCCGGTCTACGAATCTATTCCAACTATCAACGAATTCCTAGGATTTTAGGTGGAATGGGTATCGTAATTCTTTCTACTTCTCGAGGTATAATGACAGATCGAGAAGCTCGACTAGAAGGAATTGGGGGAGAAATTTTGTATTATATATGGTGATCCTTCTGGTATCCGAATTTGATCCGTAACTTGCTATTTGGAAAAAGAGAGGAAAGACAGATTGTCTACTATCACTCCTCCTCTCCTCCTCTATTAGTTGATACTTCAAGGGGGTTACCTGGAATGAAAGAACAAAAATTAATTCACGAAGGTTTAATTACTGAATCACTTC